TTTTGGATAGGTACGTACAATCAATTCTAAATATAAAAAAATTTATCAAACTTTTCATCAAAGACAAATCCTTCCGGGGATAAAGATCAATTTTTTTTTGTGAAAAACTGTTAAAAACTGTTAAAAAAAAGATATATATCTATTCATTTCATTTTTGTGAAGATGGCGCTCCCATTTTTTTTCCAATAGTTATTCTTTATTTATACTAAATAAAATCAATTTTATACCAGATTAAATCAATGAATTAGAATGAATCAATCGATCCATTTTTTTTTAAACTATGTTTAATGGATACTTTTCTTTTAGATCATGATTCTATTTATAAATCATGGTTATATTTCGTTTTTTAGACTATGATTCCATGTTCATAAAACTTCTAAAATTCTTTTCCAGTTTTCGATTTTTCAATAATAACTCCTTACCCCCATGGATCTATTCCAAATTAATGAATCATCACAGGAATTTTTATATTTGATTGTTATAGTGTATACCCACTATGTAATGCACACAACACAAAACAGACGGTTCATCATAGAATGATCATTCGAGTCTTTTTACTCTTTGGAGCATATCAATTAAGATTTCTCTAATTATCCTAATCTGTAAGATAAATTCTTTGATTCTTTAACTTTGATAAAATCGGAATAGTTCCTTTCATTCTTATACTACTACATTTGGATTAAATTAAATGGATTAAATTAAATCTAATTTTTTTTTTTTATTGATTCCTTTCAAAAATAATAATAATAATTTGAATAGAAGGTCATATCCTTTTTTTTTGAATGATTCTTTTTTTTATGTTATTTCGTACTGTATAATTCCTTTGCTTGTGGGATCATTTTCTCACAAGAGGTAAGTAAAAGAAATTATAGAATGGATTGCTACCTATGCCCAGATCTCGGATAAATGGAAATTTTATTGATAAGACCTTTTCAATTGTAGCCAATATCTTATTACGAATAATTCCGACAACTTCAGGAGAAAAAGAGGCATTCACCTATTACAGAGATGGTGCGATTTGATGTTTTTTTTTATTTACCGTTTTCAGTCTTCGGAGAAAGATACATTATTCGGGAGAGAAAGAAAAAAAATTATTGAAATAAATCTACGCTTATCGTGAAGGTGAAGTTTGTAAATAAAACAATTCCTTCTGTCGTGTATCCCCGATTAATGCAGCCTCAGATGCTTCAATTGTAGATTCTAGTATTGAGCGAAAGGTTACACCTATGGGTTAGGTCAATCTTACTCCACTAGTACCAATAGGCAGCATAGGGGAAGAAGCACTACGCCCAGGAATCAACAATATGAAAACTTTGTTATCAAATTTGACCTTTTCTTTATCGGAATCGGGACTAACAAGAATGGTTGGTACAACAAACATCCATCTCGTTCGTATTTTGGATACCCGTATAACCATCGAAGACTGTTGAAGTGACTAATTCCTGGAAATTTAGGGGTGTTAAGAACAAAGAAATTGTTAGAGTTATCATTTTTATCTAGTACCAAGATACTTGATATTAAGAAAAGATCTTTTACAGGAAGGTTGGCTAGAGATTTCTTGTAAAAACACTAGCCCCGTTCGGTTCATAATGAAATAATTTCAATCTTTTTGATTTCATGTATTATTCTCATTATGCACATAAAAAATAAAAAAGGAGGAGCCGTATGAGATGAAAATCTCACGTACGGTTCTGGAACGGAGATTCTTTGAATCGAATGACGACCGTAACGGATGTCGGCTCAATCCGAAGGAAATTATGCGGAAGCTTTACAGAATTATTATGAAGCTATGCGACTAGAAATTGATCCCTATGATAGAAGTTATATACTCTATAACATAGGCCTTATCCACACAAGGAATGGCGAACATACGAAAGCTTTGGAATATTATTTTAGGGCATTAGAACGAAACCCTTTCTTACCACAAGCTTTAAATAATATGGCCGTGATCTGTCATTACGTGCGACTATCTCCACTATAGAAAGAAAAAAAAGGAAAGAAAGAACAAATCCGCTAATACTAATAACTAATAAATACTATAAAATAGGCTTTCTACATATCATATTTATCGTGTCCAAAACAACGATTTTTATCAGCTGTAGCAAATAAAAAGTAAAAAGAAAGAAACTTCATAGAAGTCGAAATATGAAGAAATAAATATGCCTAGATCCTTTAATCGATGGGTAAATAAAGGATCTAAATTGATAGAATAAGCATCGTAAAGATCAATTAGTGAGGTTTTGGGCCGATACAATAAGAACTGCTTACTTATGTCACGATATGAGATAAAAGTTAGGAATCCACTTATGTAATAGAGTCGATCCCCTAAGTTATTGAGCAGCGGTGTAGAATCAGATCCCAAAGATAGTAAGTCTTTTCTTTCTTATGAAAGGAAGTCTTTTTCAAAGATTCTATAGAAATTTATATATGAAATATGAAACCGAGATAGTTACCTTTCAGAAAATTATAATGATAGCGGAAATGCCTATGCTTTATTCTT